TTTTTTTATTTCCTTAATTTAATTACAATTAAATTTACTTTGATTAGGGCGAAGTTCTTTAAAATCCCACGCCTTTTTAAAAATATCCCGAACGGTTCCTGTAAGTTGAGCACCCCTTTCAAGGAAATATAGAATAGCAGGAACGTTTAAATAAGTTTGATTCTTTATCGGATCATAAAAACCCACTTTTTGAAGATCCTTTCCTTCTCTTCGGGATCGAACATCAATTGCAACGATTCGATAGACAGCTCATTGAGATAGATGTAGATGAATACTACCCCTCCTAGAAACGTATAGGAAGTTTTCTCCTCGTACGGCTCGAGAAAAAAGAATTTGATCCGAAGTTTTATCTATGTAGGGAATTCTAATATCTAATAAATGACAAAAGGATCCATAAAATCATCAAATCAATTAGACTATGATTAAAATCTTTTTTTTCTTCGTTCTTGAAAATGAAAAAAGAGATCATTCGTACTCATAACTCAAATTAAATAACTCTTAAATAGCTCAAAGTAAATAGCTCAAAGAACAATAGTTAGGCAATTTCATTTATTGAGTGGTCTTAACACCCCCCATTTCTTTTGTCTCTCGTTAGATTTTGATTCTTAAATCTGGCCCAGCAGTTATTGAGACGGTGTTTCCTTGTTTTGGGATCCTTTATCAATCATTAGGTTTAGATTCCTTCGGTGCTTCTTAATCCTTTAAAAAATGGTAGCAACATACCTTTTATTTATTGTTTATATTTATTTTGGATTTGCTTCTACCCAAGAATCTTACGAACGATTGATTCCCGTGTAATACACTTTGGATCGAAAAAATTGGATTAATTCCAACTAATTTTCCTTTTGAATGGAAAATTTGCTTGAATGGGATCCTTTCGATTTTTATATCTAAGATATATCACGAAGTTGTTCCAATTTATTGATTTGCGTTAACCCTAGATTCTTGCTCCGAAAAATGAATTAATACGTTCTACTCGAGCTCCATCATGGACCATTTCCATTCCCAACTGATGTCGAGTCAAGAGCACCTTCACTTAATATAGAAATAGAAAATGGTGGATAAAAGAAAGAATCCACAATGGATCGAAACCTTCAAGTCGCACGTTGCTTTCTACCACATCGTTTCAAACGAAGTTTTAGCATCACATTCCTCTTAATTTGGAATTGGTATGGAATTGATTCAATTGTGAAATCATGCATAGTCATTGGTTTAATTGGTGTGTATACGCCCCAATCTAGCCTCTTTTCTTCGATAGATAAATTGGTAAATATTTTTCGGAAGAAGTTTTATCAAGAACTCTTAATTTTGTTAATTTTGGAATTGGAATCTGTATCTTCACGTATCAAAGATTCGACTTAATTTGAATTTCTAAGGAATTATTAAAAATATTTATAATGAAAAAGGTGTTGCTATCATTATTTGAAGAAAACAGTAAGGGCCATATTTGATCATCATAGAAAAAATATAAGTATAAGTCCCCTTTTTCATATTGTAATATGAAAAATTCATATTAATTGCATAATAAACTCGATACAACAAAAAGTAGGAAAAAGAGTTGTTTTCATATTAACTATTAAATTGACTGAACAACTACCCTGTCACCATTCAAAATAGTCTATATTCAATAGAATAACATTCAATTTATTTTGTGAAAAGGGTTTCTTCTTCTATTGAAATAGAACAAGAAATGTATATATGATAAACTTTTACTCACTTTCTATAACAACTGATATTCAACGAAACTACATCAGTTAGATATAATATAACACTGGATTTTTGTTAAATTTTTGGTAATGTAATTCGGGCAGACACAGATATTTTAATATTAATACCTTCAATTAATGATTAATTCTTATCTGGTCACCCAGACTATGGGACTAATGAGACATAATAAAAATGAAAAGGGCGATTAGGGTCCTGGTCCAGACCTTTACTCCTATTAAGTTTGAGTGAATTTTATTAGTACCAAAACAAAATAATTTGAATTCAGAAAAATTCATAAATAATTAGACTACCCCGTTTACTTACGATATAAAAGAGTAATAGATAAGATTATTGAAAATGAGAAATTTTTAATAAAATCGAAAAAAATAGTTACAAGAGGTTTGTCTAAATAACTAACTTCCCTAATCCTAAATAGAAAGAGTTTGACCATATGATGAAAAGGCCAACCGACTTTTTTGAAGTCAAACTCTCAGAATCCAGGTTCCCACCTTACCTGAATCCTAAATAGATTAAATTACACCCGCGTGTCATTTGAACTAGATTGGGTTTAGTTTGTGAAAAAGAGTATGATTCATAACAGATAAAAATCATAAGAAATAAACGCATTCCACCAAAAATTCAACTTTAAATTTAAACAAAACCGTCCCTTTTCTATTCTAAGATACTGGATACCCTCTGGGACGGAAGGATTCGAACCTCCGAATAGCGGGACCAAAACCCGTTGCCTTACCGCTTGGCCACGCCCCATTTCGATTGCTAATTAATAATTAAAGCGTAATATTTGTAGTAGTTATTTGTCAACTCCAATCTAAATATCTAGAGAATACATTAGATTGTTAATAGCATTTGGATAGGTGTGGATCTAGAATTCAACTTCATTTATTGATCATTAGATATAATTCAATTAAGATATTGTATGAAAGGATGAATTAAGATATTGTATGAAAGTATGATTTCTTCTATATCTCTTTTGCGAATTGGAGAATTTTTGATTGGATAGGTTCAAAAGAAGAATTTTGTTGTCTATCTTCATTTTTCCCCTTTTCCTTATATCAATAACTCAATCAAAATACAATTATTTTCAAGAATAAAATGTATGTTATGCTTAATATCTTTAGTTTAATTTGTATCTGTCTTAATTCTGCCCCTTATTCACATAGTTTTTTCTTCGGAAAATTGCCCGAGGCCTATGCTTTTTTGAATCCAATTGTCGATATTATGCCAGCCATACCTCTGTTCTTTTTTCTCTTAGCTTTTGTTTGGCAAGCTGCTGTAAGTTTTCGATGAGATCTTTAATTTAATAATCTAATCTCCTAAAAAATTCATGATTTATTCGAAAAAAAAATTCTAACAATTGCTAAAATGCTAAGATCAAATAAGTTTTAGAGAATGAATTTTGTAAATTCTTTTCGATTTTTAGAAAGAACCTCGTTTCTTGCTATCTAAATAGCATATGACATATGAGGTAGAAATTGGAGGATCTATTCTCTTTTTTCAAAAAAAAAATTATTTTGGAGATTGTGTAATGCTTACTCTCAAACTCTTCGTTTACACAGTAGTGATATTTTTTGTCTCTCTCTTCATCTTTGGATTCCTATCTAATGATCCCGCGCGTAATCCTGGACGTGAAGAATAAAAAGTGGGTTTTCTTTTACATTTTATTAGGATTTTATGGTTAACTAAGGACAAAGGATTTTCAAAATTTGAAAAAAAAATCAAGTCATCAATGAAAACGGAAAGAGAGGGATTCGAACCCTCGGTACGAATAACTCGTACAACGGATTAGCAATCCGACGCTTTAGTCCACTCAGCCATCTCTCCTAATTCAAAAAGATAATTACTATATTAGATTAGATTAGACAAAAAGGAAGAAAGATTTCTTTCTATCTAGTATTTTAATATGTAATAAATATGTACAACTTTTATCAGAAATTTCATTGCGATAAATAACATAACATATACATATCATATAAGGACTCGAAAGTGCCAACAATATAAATATAAAAAGAATAAAGAAAACGAAAAAAGACCAACGAGCTCCTTGCGTTGATTTTGTTCGAAAGGCCCTTCTTATTGCCACGGGCAGGCCCGGGCAGGCAGTCCCTAGCCGGGCCTTTTTTTGTTCCAACAAATTTCTAGATATAATGATGATTTATATTATTTGAAAATCCAAATGCTATTTATTCTATTATTCTATATAGAATAATAGAATAAATAGACAATTCAATAGGAAACATTCTATATTCTATATAGAGTAAAGATAAAGAAAGATTATTTCGATCCACGAAAATGAAAAAGGGGGGGAAGTTCAACACTCGAATTTTGATGATTTTGTGAATGATCCTATCTTGATTATGTCCAATGCCCCTATTGGACAAAAGTTCCGGTTGTATACAACAATTGCATTGTGGCGGGTATAGTTTAGTGGTAAAAGTGTGATTCGTTTTATTAACCCTTTAAGAGTTAAAGGGTCTTTGGTTTCGGCTTGATTCATATTCCGAGCAAAAACTTTATTTTCTATAAAAAAGGATTAAACCCTTTACTTCTCAATAACATATTCGAGAAAAATATAGATTCTCGTGATTTGTATCCAACGGTCACTTAGAAAGTGAGAAAGTGGATTATGAAATTGCGAAACATAATTTTTGAATTGGATTAAATTCGATTAGTATATTACTACTTGCCTAAGTACGAGTAAAGTATCCATGGATGTAGATATAAAGTAGGTTTCGAATCGTAACTAAATCTTCCATTTTTTTTTTCGTATAGAAAAAATTAGAAAAAATGGAAGCAAAATAGCTATTAAACGATGACTGTAGTTTACTAGAGACATCAACCTATTGTTTTAACTCGGTGGAAATAAAATAGCTTTCCTCAGGATCTTCTCAAGTAAAAATAGAGAACGAAGTAACTAGAAAGATTGGTATAATCACTCTCTTCTAGAGGGATCATCTAGAAAGCAAGCCATTTTTTCTCTATTCAGACAAAAAGCTGACATAGATGTTATGGGTTAGAATTTTTTTGCAATATTGTTCACATCCATAAAGGAGCCGAATGAAACCAAAGTTTCGGGTTCGGTTTTGAATTAGAGACGTTCCGTTCAAAATGTTGAATCGACGTCGACTATAACCCCTAGCCTTCCAAGCTAACGATGCGGGTTCGATTCCCGCTACCCGCTTTTCATTTAAATGGTTATTTAAAATGTTTATATTCTATACTCTATATAGCTATTAGATTAGTATTAGGGTAGGGCATAATTTAATATACAATTT